TGACTTAGACAAATCTTGTTTGTCGATAGCCTCGGACCAATCAATCGAATATTGATTAATACGGAATCGATCGAACACTACTTGAAAACGCTTCTTCTGTTCAGAAACGAAATCTTCCAAATGTTCCTGGAAATTCTTGCTCCCATTGGACCATTTGTATCTATATGCATCAGGATCCCGATTCATGGATCTCTCGGTTCGAGAAATAAGAGGATCAAACCATTTCTTCTGACTCTTTTTCAAATTCGATAAATGTTGGTTGATCGTATATTTCATTACAGTTATATGATTCAGAGTATCATTTCCTATTTGATCCCTTTGAATTCCATATTCGAAGTTGCGATCGGATCTATTCATTAAAAAGAATCGATTCGATACATTTCTTATGTACCCGTAGGTGCTATATTGGATTTGAATCAGATTTCGGATCAATCTATATTGATTGACTGCCTCCATTATGTTGTTGCTAGCAAATACCGCTGTTTTTAGTTTTGGATCTTCCAAATCATTCCCGCAGTGGATCCGGACCGATTTTTTTCTGATCCTTCGATAAAAAGATTCATTCTCTTCATAAAAAAGAGGAGGTAGAACCAATAAAGATTTCTTTTTCGATTCATCTCTGGAGTTGAATACCTCATTCAAGAATTTTTTTTGATCCAACCCGTAGGAATCAATAGAAAAGGCAAATCCCCTATGATACACCAGATCCGGCTCGGTTATTGATAGAGTGAATAGATCTGCCATTTCTTGAAATCTCTCTTCTGATTCAAAATCGTGGTGTAACGTGTATCCCCCTTTGTTCCGGTCATGGAATAGATGAAATAAATCAAAAAATGGATTCTTGTTCAAGAATGAAATCTTATTGGAACTGTCCATATCCGATTCATCCTTCGGAACCATATCACATCCCGGATCTGATGAAATAGGATGAATTGAGACGGTTTTTTGTAAATACGTAATTATCTTGAATATATCAACCATTTCTTTATTTTCCGATCGCCTGGAAGGGACAAAAGAAACATCTTGTTTTTTCTTCCAAAATCTCTGATCTCTAGTGGACCTCTCAGTAGGATTCGAACCCAGATGAAGTTCTGACCATCTGTCAGAGAAAAAAGAACGAATTGATCTTGTAGGATTCCCAAGAAATTCTTCGATTTCTTCCGGAAGCAGATGATTATTCATCTGCTTCTCACGTTCCGTGAATAGCCGGGACATTGAGGAAGATCCAAAAAGGCATTTCGGGAATCGATCTGATTCTATCTCTGTTCGTTCCGTTTGAAGAAAGGAAGGATCCCAAAGAATCGATCTTTCTTTTAGTTGCTGAATCTCTGTTTGATCGATCAATGTGTGATATTCTGAATCCTCATTTCTAATGGAATCGAAATGATCTATGGATTGATCAGAAGATCCTTTCAATTGGCTAGAATCCGTTACTTGAACGAAAATAGATCTTGTGGAATCATATTGAATATTTGACAATACATTCCGTACCTTGCTAAAAAACCGATCCTTGTTTCCCAACCACACATTGTCTAACCAAATCAAATTCTCTCTCGATACGTTCCTCAAAAAATCCAATTCGTGCTGATTCTTCCCCCAACTAACGAAGAGATCTTGGCGGAATTGCCACATATGAAATTGAGCACAATTTTGCAAAGAAATACCCCACTTGTTTCTCGAGAAGAGATGGGAAACATGCTCAATATCATTTGATTGAATAGTTGCCTCAGCTCCTTGCTGTTTGAAGAAACCCTTCCCTTCAATTGGTCTTTTTTCACGAAAAGCAGACATGAGATAACAAATCAAGTCTTTCCCTAAGATTTCGAATAGCTGTCCCGAATTCAAGTTGATTATGTTTCGCTTCTTCCTCGGAGAAAGACGATCAAACAATTCCCAATCATGGTCCTTGCGGATCGGATCATCCATATAGGATAAAAAAAGAAACTCCAGATATTTGCTATCTTTCTCTTTGAATGAGATCTCAATTCCAGCTACGGTTTCATTAGATATCTTACAACTAAAATCCCTCTTTTTTCCGATCCGGTTCCTCCACCATCGCGAACTCCGCATGATACACTTTTTATTTATTGGGAGAACCCAAGTAATCTCTTGCGGATCCATGAAACAACTCTCAGAAATCTTTTTCCCTTTTGGAAGATACAGGAGCGAAACAATCAACCTATTGATATTGGAAGACCAAAAAGATTCTTCCAATGTCTCATTTCTGGGTCCAATGGAATTCATAGGTATAGGAAGAAGCCCCATCAAATAGAGATTTTTTCTTTCGACCATCTTTCGATTGTTAATACGAGATATAAGGACCGCTACTACAAGCAGTACTACACCTTTGATCGTGAAATATCGATTGCTTGTTGAACCCTGTGAATCACGTGAAAGTAGGATACTCCAAATTCGGGGGTCAAAGAGTTTCATAAAACGTTCTTGGTGGAAAAAAATGTGAGTGAAAGATCCCACTGAATCGAATTTGATCCATGAATCT